AATGTATAAGTATAAGGAAGGATAATTGTATAAGAAAGAAGGTAGATTATAGAAAAGAAAGTGTCTAAAAGGATGCAAAATTAAATAGGATTCTTTATTGGATCAGGGATCAGGAATCCCCTTTTTTATTTAGTATGTATAAAGGATCTTCCTATGTTATACTATTCAATTCTCGACGATTAATCGATTTGATAGATCAGCTATATTGTTATTCATAATATTGATACTATTCAGTATCATCATTATAGAATTTATACTATTGAATTTACAGGAGTCAAATTTATCATCTCTATGGGATTAGATCCCGAGTTATTGCGAAGCAAAAAAAAAAACACAATGAGATTATGGAAGTCAATATTCTCGCATTTATTGCTACTGCACTGTTCATTCTAGTTCCTACTGCTTTTTTACTTATCATCTACGTAAAAACAGTCAGTCAAAATAATTAATTTGAATGAAATTTGAATTATTAGTTTAGTTCTTATCAATGATTGAAGAAATGAAAGAAAGGGATTCAAACTCCAAGTCTGAAATTAAGTGAAATGATCGGGCTGGAATCAGAAGTGTCTGAGATAGTGTGTAGAAAGAACTATATATAGTTCTTTCTACACACTATCTAGTATACTATTTCTTTATATTAATATATATATTACATAGTAAAAGAAAGGTGAAATGCTTGACTTGATATGTGGATCGCTCAATGAAAGAAAGATCTAATTTGATTATGTGTAGGACCTCGACTTCCGCGGACAACTACTAGTTGCTTCCGGTAGAAAGTATGTATCGCCATAATAAGAGAATTACTTTCTCTTAGACTTAGAACAGTAAAAGTAAAGAAAAAAAAACACACAGGGATTGGTTTTCTCATTGTAATATCCATAATTCTGGTAAAAGCCGGTTCATCAAAATAGAATATTTAGGAAGAATTTGGTTGGAAGTGGAAGAAATTTCCTATCATGCGTAGATTTTATTTTCTAAATATAAATATAACTATGGTAATCATTCATTGTTTGATAGAATGGTTATTATTCATGACTGTATTCATTCCAGTATAATTTTGAAACAGAGACATTTTTGGAAGTCTTCGCAAAACGATTAATTAAACAATTGATACAATTCGATTACTCAATTAGTAGTACCCCTAGAGTCCACTCCTCCCCCATACTACGAGTGAAAGGGAAAATGTAAAGACTACCATTAAAGCAGCCCAAGCGAGACTTACTATATCCATGTAAATTATGTCCCCTATCTCTATCAAGGAATTATTCCATTATTGATCAATAATCATAGTGGAATCAATGGCGCAGAGTCAAAATAGAATTCTGACTTAAGGCGATTGATGAACCAATCCAATGAACCCAATCATAACAAATCCTATCTTATTGGATTTCTGGTAGAATCGGGAAGCATTAAGCACAAATACGATACACACACCCTTTCTTAGGAAATATCAAAGGAATGCTTCTAATGTAAGATGTAGGAATAGTAAGACCTATTGTTTTGTTGTTTTGTTACCTTTCTTTCATAAACAAAAGAAAAGGCATACAAATATACCATCAAGATAGATAACTATCTATTTTCTCAGATACCTATATTTTATTTTCGATTTTTTATAAGTCTTATTGTCTTTCTGTGAAAGAATCAGGAAACGCCACTACCGCTATTACATACATTCTTTTTTTTTTGTAATCCCCCGGCAAATACAATTTTTGGTTTTTCAACGTTTTAGTTTTACTCTATAAGAATAAGAGCCGACCAACCATTCACATTGAATGTCTGAGCACTCAGAGCCTCTCGTGAGTCTGGATATCTTCAGTTCAGTCCTTTCAAAACTTCCTATAAATGGATTTCCTATCGTCCTATCCAATCTAATTCCAGACAGAGTTAGTAGACACTACCTTAGTATAGGTAGTGTAAGATAATTAGGAAGTCTTCATCGTCTTTCGTATAATCTCCTCTTCAATCCTAGGAACAAAAAAGGAGTGTCCTTTAGAAACCCTCAGATTGCGGAACAAGAATTCGTCGATTAAATCAACAGGATAATAAATCCCAATTTGTTCATCAGGCGACACCCGGATTTGAACTGGGGATAAAGGATTTGCAGTCCCCCGCCTTACCACTTGGCCATGCCGCCAAATTCGATCAAAAATGGATAAAAATTTTATCTATATTCTATCTATATTCTATTATATATATTCTATTACTAATACTATTACTATACTAATTACTATAATAATTAATAATTAGTCATTTTTTTTTTTTATTCAAAGAAAATCAAAAATAGATTTCCGACTGAAAAATTCAGGGCAGGAACCATTACCCATTTTCTTTGAATTAGTGAACGATTCTTAAATTTGTATCTCAAATCGTATTTCCTTAATGGCATAAAGAAAATTGATTTACGACTAATCAATTCTTTTTAAAAAAGAATTGAAATCCTTTTCAATCTCAATTATTTCAATCTCAATTATAATAACATATATGTGTATATGTAAACCCCAGAACAAAAATTGTTACACAGAACAGATAGATACCGAGTTGAGTCTCTCTTATGCACATATACCTGTAGAGAATTATCGTGCTTCAATTTGTCATTGAATATCTTCTCTAATGAATAGAAAAGCGGATGAAATCGTGAATCCATTTATTTTTTTGGTACCCAATCTGATCGTAATATCATAATAATAGGCAGAAATTGGATCAATTTTTATATTCTATATAAGACTCTATAAGTGTAATGTGAGTGGCAGATTTTTTTTTTTTTGGGGGGGGGGGTGTTTTATCAATTCATTTCTATTTGTACCTGTCGCAAATTCTAACTTGTGCCGAAAATTATCTTCATTCCTCCATCTTGTCTCCGTTCATACATATAAAATATAGATATGGAGTTGGCTCAAATTTCATGTGATTCAGTAAACATAATATACATTCCATCATTGCTAGATCGATCCGGATGGTTAGTTCGATGAAGAGTGAGCCAATACTACAATAATGGGATTTATTCTATAAAGAGGAAACTTAAGATTAAGATGCTCCGTAATAGAAATGAGGGAATGTCCACAATACCTGGATTTAGTCAGATCCAATTTGAGGGATTTTGTAGGTTCATTAATCAAGGCTTGACGGAAGAATTGGATAAGTTTCCAAAAATTGAAGATACAGATCAAGAAATTGAATTTAAATTATTTGTGGAACGATATCAATTGGTAGAACCCTTGATAAAAGAAAGAGATGCTGTGTCTGAATCACTCACATATTCTTCTGAATTATATGTCCCCGCGGGATTAATTTGGAAAAGCGGTAGAGATATGCAAGAACAAACCATTTTTATTGGAAACATTCCTCTAATGAATTCCCTGGGAACTTTTATAGTAAATGGAATATACAGAATTGTAATCAATCAAATATTGCAAAGCCCCGGTATTTACTACCGTTCAGAATTGGACCATAAAGAAATTTCTGCCTATACCAGTACTATAATATCAGATTGGGGAGGAAGATTAGAATTAGAAATTGATGAAAAAGAAAGGATATGGGCCCGTGTGAGTAGGAAACAAAAAATATCTATTCTAGTTCTATCATCAGCTATGGGTTCGAATCTAAGAGAAATTCTAGATAATGTTTGTTACCCTGAGGTTTTCTTGTCTTTCCCGAATGATAAGGAGAAAAACACGATTGGTTCAAAAGAAAATGCTATTTTGGAGTTTTATCAACAATTTGCTTGTGTAGGTGGGGATCCAGTATTTTCTGAGTCCTTATGTAAGGAATTACAAAATAAATTTTTTCAACAAAGGTGTGAATTAGGAAAGATTGGTCGACGAAATATGAATCGGAGACTAAATCTTGATATACCTCAGAACAATACATTTTTGTTACCGCGAGATGTATTGGCTGCTACGGATCATTTGATCGGAATGAAATTTGGAATGGGCACACTTGACGATATGAATCACTTAAAAAATAAACGTATTCGTTCTGTAGCAGATCTGTTACAGGATCAATTCGGATTGGCTCTTGTTCGTTTAGAAAATGCGGTTAAAAGAACTATATGTGGAGCAATCAGACATAAATTGATACCGACTCCTGAAAATTTGGTAACTTCAACCTCATTAACAACCACTTTTGAATCGTTTTTTGGCCTACACCCCTTATCTCAAGTTTTTGATCGAACTAATCCATTGACACAAACCGTTCATGGGCGAAAGTTGAGTTATTTGGGTCCTGGAGGATTGACAGGACGAACTGCTAGTTTTCGGATACGAGATATACATCCGAGCCACTATGGGCGTATTTGCCCAATTGACACGTCCGAAGGAATCAATGTTGGTCTTATTGGATCCTTAGCAATTCATGTGAGAATTGGTCATTGGGGATCTATAGATAGTCCGTTTTATGAAATATCTGATAAATCAAAAGAGACGCAGATGATTTATTTATCACCAAGTAGAGATGAATATTATATGATAGCAGCAGGAAATTCTTTGGCCTTGAATCGGGGTATTCAGGAAGAACAGGTTGTTCCAGCTCGATATCGTCAAGAATTCCTAAGTATTGCATGGGAACAGATTCATCTTAGAAGCATTTTTCCCTTCCAATATTTTTCTATTGGAGCTTCCCTTATTCCTTTTATCGAGCATAATGATGCAAATCGGGCTTTAATGAGTTCTAATATGCAGCGCCAAGCAGTTCCGCTTTCTCGGTCCGAGAAGTGCATTGTTGGGACTGGGCTGGAACGCCAAACGGCTCTAGATTCAGGGCTTTCAGTTATAGCCGAACACGAGGGAAAGATCATTTATACGGATACTCACAAGATTGTTTTCTCAAGTAATGGTGACACTATAAACATTCCATTAGTTATGTATCAATGTTCTAACAAAAACACTTGTATGCATCAAAAACCTAAGGTTCAACGAGGTAAATACATTAAAAAGGGACAAATTTTAGCGGACGGTGCGGCTACGGTTAGCGGGGAACTCGCCTTAGGAAAAAACGTATTAGTAGCTCATATGCCATGGGAAGGTTACAATTCTGAAGACGCAGTACTAATTAGCGAACGTCTGGTATATGAAGATATTTATACTTCTTTTCACATCCGAAAATATGAAATTAAGACTCATGTGACAAGCCAAGGTCCTGAAAGAATCACTAAAGAAATACCGCATTTAGAGGCTCATTTACTCCGCAATTTAGACAGAAATGGAATTGTGATGCTGGGATCTTGGATAGAAGCAGGTGATATTTTAGTAGGTAAATTAACGCCTCAAACAGCGAACGAATCCTCCCCCGAGGATAGATTATTACGAGCCATACTTGGCATTCAGGTATCCACGGCAAAAGAAACTTCTTTAAAACTACCTATAAGTGTAGGTGGAAGGGGTCGCGTTATTGATGTGAGATGGATCCAGAAAAAAGGGGGTTCTAGTTATAATTCAGAAATAATTCGTGTATATATTTCACAGAAACGTGAAATCAAAGTAGGTGATAAAGTCGCTGGAAGACATGGGAATAAAGGTATCATTTCTAAAATTTTGCCTAGACAAGATATGCCCTATTTGCAAGATGGAACAACTGTTGATATGGTTTTCAACCCATTAGGAGTACCCTCACGAATGAATGTGGGACAGATATTTGAATGCTCACTCGGGTTAGCTGGGGATCTTCTAAAGAGACATTATAGAATAGCACCTTTTGATGAGAGATATGAGCAAGATTCGTCGAGAAAACTAGTGTTTCCTGAATTATATGAAGCCAGTAAACAAACAAAAAATCCATGGGTATTTGAACCCGAGTATCCGGGAAAAAGCAGAATATTTGATGGAAGAACAGGAGATCCTTTTGAACAGCCTGTTCTAATAGGAAAGTCCTATATCCTGAAATTAATTCATCAAGTTGATGATAAAATCCATGGGCGTTCCAGTGGACATTACACACTTGTTACACAACAACCCCTTAGAGGAAGGGCCAAGCAAGGAGGACAACGAGTAGGAGAAATGGAAGTTTGGGCTCTAGAGGGATTTGGTGTTGCTCATATTTTACAAGAGATACTTACTTATAAATCTGATCATATTAGAACTCGTCAAGAATTACTTGGTGCTACGATCATTGGAGGAACACTACCTAACCCAGAGGATGCTCCAGAATCTTTTCGATTGCTCGTTCGAGAACTACGGTCTTTGGCTCTGGAACTGAATCATTTCCTTGTATCTGAGAAGAATTTCCAGATCAATAGGAAGGAAGCTTGATCTGAATGAATCAGAATTTCTATTCTATGATCGATCGGTATAAACATCAACAACTTCGAATTGGACCAGTTTCTCCTCAACAAATAAAGGCTTGGGCCAACAAAATCCTACCTAATGGAGAGATAGTTGGAGAGGTGACAAAACCCCATACTTTTCATTACAAAACCAATAAACCGGAAAGAGATGGATTGTTTTGTGAAAGAATCTCTGGACCTATAAAAAGTGGAATTTGTGCTTGTGGAAATTATAGAGTAATCAGGGCTGAAAAAGAAGACCCGAAATTTTGTGAACAATGTGGGGTGGAATTTGTGGATTCTCGGATACGAAGATATCAAATGGGATACATCAAACTCGCATGTCCAGTGACTCATGTGTGGTATTTGAAACGTCTTCCTAGTTATATTGCGAATCTTTTAGATAAACCTCTTAAGGAATTAGAAGGCCTAGTATACTGCGATGTGTGATTTGATCGAAATTTTCATTTTACAGATTCATAATAAGAAACTGTCATCCCATTCAATCTGATTGGGATGCCCCCGATTCTGACATGTGTCTTTGGAGGAGTAACATGAAGCTCAGAATTATGGGCGTATTCAATACTTCCAAATGGAAGGGGTATTGATCCATGGCCGATTCCGTAAGAGATAAATAGGAATTGCTCGTTATACCTCGTGAAAAAAAAAAAGACCAATTCTACGAATTGGCTATTCCGTTTCTTTTAGAGAGAAGTTCTGTTCAAGCAAACAAATATGGCATGGTGACAGGAGTCTATCTATCGCATATATGCTTCAAGGGGCATTACGGCATAACCATCGAGGTGAGTGGGGGCCTAAAAGATCGAATGGAACGATATATAGACAAGTAAATCCCTTATGAATCCCAAAATATTCCTTTAAGAGGATTCATTATTTGAGGGGAAGTAGACTACTCAATAATTTCACATTTCCATTTGAAAGTAATTCAGAAAGTTGTTAAAGTCAAAAAAGAATGAATCAATGAAAGATTGGTCCTTACTGGGAACTTGAGTAAGGAGTAGCTTTTTGTAGGGTTTTTTTGAACAAAGTTTAAAAATAAGAACCCCTTTCTTTATTTGGTATAACTACTTTAGCCGGATGAGAGGAAACCTTCACGTCCGATTTTTTAGGGGGGAATCCCATTCGATGGGAACCTATCTCGATTTTTCTTTTGCTAGGCCCGTAGTAAAAAAACCTACTTTCTTACGATTACGAGGTTCATTCGAATATGAAATCCAATCCCG